CCGCACCAGTATCAATCCATTTTATTCTATTTCTTCCAAGGCAGGGATTCAACAATCACTTAGCCAAAATCAAGTAACTATTCGTACGTTGTTGAAGAGGAATAAGGAATGCCAGTCTTTTATAATTTTGTCAGCATCTAATTGTTTTCAAATGGGTCCATTCAACGATGTAAAATATTACAATGATGTAATAAAAAAAGAATCAATGAAAAGAGATAGTCTAATTCCAATTAGGAATTCCTTGGGACCTTTAGGATTAGGAAGAACCCCTCAAATTGCGCATTTTTATTCATTTTACCATTTAATAACTTATAATCAGATCTCGGGAACTAAATATTTACAACTTGACAATTTCAAACAGACTTTTCAAGTGCTTAAATATTATTTAATGGATGAAAATGGTAGGGTTTCTATTTATAATAATCCCGATCCGCGCGGTAACATCGTTTTGAATCCATTCAATTTGAATTGGAATTTTCTCCATCATAATTATTGTGAAGAAGCGTCTAGAATAATTAGCCTTGGGCAGTTTATTTGTGAAAATTTATGTATATCCAAAAACGGACCGCACTTAAAATCGGGTCAAGTTCTAATTGTTCAAATTGACTCTGTAGTAATAAGATCGGCTAAAGCTTATTTGGCCACTCCGGGAGCAACCGTTCATGGCCATTATGGAGAAATCCTTTACAAAGGAGATACATTAGTTACATTTATATATGAAAAATCGAGATCTAGGGATATAACGCAAGGTCTTCCAAAAGTGGAACAAGTGTTAGAAGTGCGTTCGATTGATTCAATATCGATGAACCTAGAAAAGAGAATGGAGGGTTGGAACAAGAGTATAACAAAAATTATTGGAATTCCTTGGAGATTCTTGATTGGTGCTGAGCTAACTATAGTGCAAGGGCGTATCTCTTTGGTTAATAAGATCCAAAAAGTTTATAGATCTCAGGGGGTGCAGATTCATAATCGACATATAGAAATTATTGTGCGTCAAATAACATCAAAAGTGTTGGTTTCAGAAGAGGGAATGTCTAATGTTTTTTCACCCGGAGAACTGATTGAATTGTTGCGGGCGGAACGAACAGGGCGCGCTTTGGAAGAAGCGATCTGTTACCGAGCTATCTTATTGGGAATAACGAAAGCATCTCTAAATACTCAAAGTTTTATATCCGAAGCAAGTTTTCAAGAAACTGCTCGAGTTTTAGCAAAAGCCGCTCTCCGGGGTCGTATCGATTGGTTGAAAGGTCTGAAAGAGAACGTTGTTCTAGGGGGGATGATACCCGTTGGTACGGGATTCAACGGATTAGTGCAACGTTCAAGGCAACATACCAACATTCCTTTGGAAACCAAAAACAATAAACTATTCGAGGCAGAAATGCGAGATATTTTGTTCCACCACAGAGAATTATTTGATTTTTTCATTTCAAGGAATTTACACGATACACTGAGACAATCATTTCGAGGGTTGAATGATTCCTAAGAGCGGATTCACCCCCTTTCTTTTTAGCTATTTGTATTTGCGGTCATTTTTTTATTTTTTATTTTTATTTGGTATATAGTAATAAAGATAATAAAATAACAAATAGAATAGAAAGAAATTAATATTAATGGTTTGAATCGTGTATCAATGGCCAATATCCGTTAGAGGTAGAAACGAAGGTTCCATCGGAACAATTATTTATTTCTATTTCAGGGCACCCCGTCTCTCTTTTTTTTAATAAAAAGAAAGGAGGTGCGGATAAATAAATGACAAGAAGATATTGGAACATCCATTTGGAAGAAATGATGGAAGCAGGAGTTCATTTTGGTCATGGTACTAGTAAATGGAATCCTAGAATGGAACCTTATATCTCTTCAAAGCGTAAAGGTATTCATATTATAAATCTTATTAGAACTGCCCGTTTTTTATCAGAAGCTTGTGATTTAGTTTTTGATACAGCAAGTAGGGGAAAGCAATTCTTAATTGTTGGTACCAAAAATAAAGCAGCCGATTCAGTAGCACGGGCTGCAATAAGGGCCCGTTGTCATTATGTTAATAAAAAATGGCTAGGCGGTATGTTAACGAATTGGTATACTACGGAAACGATACTTCATAAGTTCAGGGACTTGAGAACGGAACAAAAGATGGGGAGACTCAATCGTCTTCCGAAAAGAGATTCAGCTATGTTGAAGAGACAATTATCTCACTTGCAAACATATCTGGGCGGGATCAAATATATGACTGGATTACCCGATATTGTAATAATCGTTGATCAGCAAGAAGAATATATGGCTCTTCGAGAATGTATGATTTTGGGAATTCCAACGATTTGTTTAATCGATACAAATTGTGACCCAGGTCTCGCTGATATTTCGATCCCAGCAAATGATGACGCGATAGCTTCAATCCGATTAATTCTTAACAAATTAGTATTTGCAATTTGTGAGGGTCGTTCTAGTTATATACGAAATCCTTGATTCATATTAATAATGAATAATAAAATAAAAAAATTATTTTGGGAACTCCATAGATTTATGAAATCGGTTATGCTTCCTAAAAGAGATACAAGTAACTAGGGATATTATGTAATTAATTGGTATACAAATATATATAAGTCAACTAGGCAAGTCGAAAAAAGAGAAGGTTGAATCAAAATAATTCTTTTTAAAGTTCTATTTTTTTCAGAGGGCAATATGAATGTTCTATTATGTTATATCAACACACTAAAAGGCTTATACGATATATCCGGTGTGGAAGTCGGCCAACATTTCTATTGGAAAATAGGAGGTTTTCAAGTCCATGCCCAAGTAATTATTACTTCTTGGGTTGTAATTGCTATCTTATTAGGTTCAGCCATTATAGCTGTTCGTAATCCACAAACCATTCCTACTGACAGTCAGAATTTCTTCGAATATGTTCTTGAATTCATTCGAGATGTGAGCAAAACTCAGATTGGCGAAGAATACGGTCCATGGGTTCCCTTTATTGGAACTTTGTTTCTATTTATTTTTGTTTCGAATTGGTCGGGTGCTCTTTTACCTTGGAAAATCATACAGTTACCTCATGGGGAATTAGCCGCGCCTACAAATGATATAAATACTACTGTTGCTTTAGCTTTACTCACGTCAGTAGCATATTTCTATGCGGGTCTTAGTAAAAAAGGATTAGGTTATTTTGGTAAATACATTCAACCAACTCCAATCCTTTTACCCATTAATATTTTAGAAGATTTCACAAAACCCCTATCACTTAGTTTTCGACTTTTCGGAAATATATTAGCTGATGAATTAGTAGTTCTTGTTCTTGTTTCTTTAGTACCTTCAGTGGTTCCTATACCCGTCATGTTACTTGGATTATTTACAAGCGGTATTCAAGCTCTTATTTTTGCAACTTTAGCTGCGGCTTATATAGGCGAATCCATGGAGGGTCATCATTGACTAGTTTTCGAAATAGTCTTTTTTTGGTTTAAGCCTTACGCAATATATGTGCGTATCAAGGTAATCTGCTTAAGGAGCATAATATATAAAAATAAATAGATAAATTATATAAATATAAACTATATAAAGTATAGAAGTAATAGTCAAAAATAAGATATTAGCGGTATTAGGGAATTGCAACAAACAAAAGGGGAAGTAAAAAAAAGGAAAGAGATCGAAAAGATCTTTTTCCTAAAATTCCAGTTCGGTCTATTTATCCCCCCCCCAATGAATACTATCTTTATATTGTTTTGTTCATTTAATTCCAATATCCAATATTATTAGATATTAGTAATCATAATCTGAATAATAATTAGGATTGTAATACTTATAGTATTATAGTGTGCTATTTTAAAAAAGATGCTATTGTTATATAGAAGAATTCCCATTCAAGTTGATTTCATCCAATTAAACGGTTGACCAAAAGAGAATTTTAATAAATAATAAATTACCTGAACTTAGATCAATCAAATACTTCTATTTCGATGCAACGATTCGATCTAACGAATTTGTCCATGTAGATTGATTGTACCTGCGTCGGCGAGTAAAAAAGAAAAAATAAAGATTTACAAAAAACTTCAAATTTATAAAAAAAAATGGATTGGTTAGGGGGGGCCGAACTAGATGTATGTACTCTAATTAGTATAAGACAACTCTTGTGAATGTTTCGAAGAATGATTCTATAATCCGATTGAATGTAAGATATGAATGGTTGATTTACGTTATCCAAGAAACACATGTATATGTAATATTAGATATTAATTAGTTATATATGTAATATCTAAGCGGCTCTATTACTGTGAATTTAGATAGGAATTCCAATGGAATCCCCTCCATTTCCTTTGTAGTTGTGAATTGAATATTAAATGAATAAAATAAAGTGACTATTGAATAAAGAGATTCAATCAAGAAAATAAGAAAAAACGAAAAATTCAAAAAGAATGGTATGGATTCAAAAAAATTCTGTGAATAAAAACTAAAAAAGAAATATCGAAGCCGTTCTGATAATTCAATAATAATATTATTACTTCAATTCCGAGTTCTTATTTCCTTCGACTGTATAGATCTTAGCGATGGAATAATTAAGTCATAATTTATTGGTTGATCGTATCATTAACTATTTACTTATTTTGGTGTGAGGAACTTATCATGAATCCACTGATTTCTGCCGCTTCCGTTATTGCTGCTGGGTTGGCCGTCGGGCTTGCTTCTATTGGACCTGGGGTTGGTCAAGGTACTGCTGCGGGCCAAGCTGTAGAAGGGATCGCGAGACAGCCCGAGGCGGAGGGAAAAATACGAGGTACTTTATTGCTTAGTCTGGCTTTTATGGAAGCTTTAACAATTTATGGACTGGTTGTAGCGTTAGCACTTTTATTTGCGAATCCCTTTGTTTAATCCGAAAAAAAAAAATACGTATTTTTTATTAGTTTATTTCCTTGGACTTACTGCTTTTTTTGAATTAGATTAGGATTTCACTCCTCCAATTATTTGGTGGGACACTAACCCATGGGAAGGACTGATTGGAGAATGGGGAATTAGCA